AGATCCGGCTGAAATAGGATTTTAGGGATAAGAAATAAACTAACCAAACCATGGATAAATCCAAGCGAACTTTTCTTAAATCCAAGCGATCTTTTCGTAAGCGTTTGCCCCCGATCCAATCGGGGGATCGAATTGATTATAAAAACATGAGTTTAATTAGTCGATTTATTAGTGAACAGGGAAAAATATTATCTAGACGAGTAAATAGATTGACCTTGAAACAACAACGATTAATTACTATTGCTATAAAACAAGCTCGTATTTTATCTTTGTTACCTTTTCTTAATAATGAGAAACAATTTGAAAGAACCGAGTCGACCACCAGAACTCCTAGTCTTAGAGCCAGAAAAAGATAGGTTTACTCTTTATTCACTTGAAGTCAAACCCCCATCCGAACTCAAACGCGGATTGATATTTTGTTGGAAAAATCCAAGAATCCGGATTGAATTCTCGTGTCGTAAGAAAAAAAAAAAAAAAGAATAATCTGGGAAGAATCAATTTTTTTTTTATTGAACGTGTTGATTCATATTTATTTTGACTACTTTCTCATATTTTATCATAATTCTATTCATTTTTATTCGACCTTCCCGGAGTTCATTCTCCGGGCAACTCCGTTTAACCGGTGGATTCCTTCCAACTTACTTCTTTTATGATCTCATTGGAAATCGTATAAAGACAATTCCTATTTGATATAGCTATTTGTGCAAGTATTTTACGATTAAGAAGCAACTGTCTCTTGTACAAATCATTTATTAATCTACTATAACTATAGCATACCCCCTTTTCGCGAATTGCTGCATTTATTCGAGTGATCCACAAACGACGAAAATTTATTTTTTGTCTATCCCTATCCCGATGAGCCGAAACCAAAGCTCTTATTTTTTGTTGAGTAATAGTTCGAGTAAGTCTTGAATGAGCCCCCCGAAAACTTGATGCAAATAAACGAATTTTTGTTCTACGTCTCCGAGCGATATATCCCCGTCTAATTCTGGTCATTGAATAAATGAAACTTTAACGAATAACTAATAGATTTCCTTTCTTTCAGTTATTCTTTTGCCCCTTTCCTAGTATATTAATAACAAAACGGATTTTTCCAATGTATAAACTAATAATTCCAATGGCTTTGGCTACTATAACCTTCCCAACCACAATTTTTATTTTTTCTAGGCATTTCACCTCGAAATACGAAATTGTACTATACTAGGTATTAAAAAATAAAAGTAATGATAAAGAAATAGTGGATTCCATCGTTTCTATGGTTACTTCTTAAACGGTGAGGTCTTCTCTATACACCGGAGCCTTTACTTCATTTAATCAATGTTATTGCTAACTTGTATAGTTCACATTCTTCGGCTCTACCCATGAATTATCCAGTAATAGGTCTTTCACAACGAGCTCTACCTATACAGTAACGGTATTTAATTATGAAGGTTGGCTGGGCAGCTGACCCTGTTAGTCCGTTCTTGCAAGAGGGGTCTATGTTAACTAAGATTTCCTCCGCTTAATGGATAACCATTTGCTACCAATGGAGAATTGCTTCTCATCTTGAATTGAGGTGAGTGGATTTACACCAACGGAAACCATAAATTTCATACACAAGAAAAGGGATATCATCGATTTTTAGATAGGAAATGTAGTTTGTTTTTCCGTTATATCCTATTTGATCATTGATATTCGAACATTGTTCTCTGTTCTCTTTCCTTTGTTCTAGTTCATGATCTGAACGAGTCGCACATACACCCTAGTACATGTTCCTCGACGCTGAGGGCATCCCCGAAGCGCGGGGGATTTTGTGACATTTCTAATTGGCTGTCTTGTATTTCTAATAAGTTGTTTAATCGTTGGCATGTTGAATCATATACATAATGGGCTGGTTTAGATCGATCCTAACCGGATGATTATGAATTACTTTTATTCAATTTCAATAGAATAGTCATAGAATATTCATATGAAACTTTTTAAACTTTAAACTCGGCAGGGTTCATTTCAGAATTGACGTGAAATCCAGCTATTGTCATTCAACCGCTACAAGATCAACAATTCCATAAGCTTGGGCCTCTGTTGCTGACATAAAAACATCTCTTTCCATGTCTTCGGATACAACCCATAAGGGTTTACCCGTTCTTTGTACATAAACCCTTGTCAGGGTTTCGCGTAGTTTCAGCAGTTCTCCCACTTCCAGGATGAATTCTCCCGTTGCTACTTCAGAAAAAGAACCAGCAGGTTGATGGATCATTACCCTGATGATATAAGATAAGAAAAGGTTTCTCTATTTTTCATGATGAGGGGAAGATAAAAGAAAGAGAAAAGAATAACAAGAAAAAAAGATAGAATCGAACAACCGTACGGGCATTATGCATTGCATACGGCTCTACAATAAAATTGACCCTTACCTTCCATCAAATAAAGAAAAAAATAGGATCGATCAGACCCCGATCGGTAAATGATCAACTTACCACCCTTCCTTTCGGAGGAATTCAAAAATACTATGATGGCTCCG